AAAAAAAAAAGGATTGGCTGAACTTGAAAATTTACTCATTGAATGAGTAAACGATTGAATCGGATTCGGTTGGGTGGTACCAACTAAATCGAGTGCTATTTCCCATTTATCTCTTATTGAATTAACTGATCAACTTGCTATCGGACATTTATTTTCGATTTGGTATTATTCCAAAAAGGATTTCGACATATTTCACTTTATTATAATTATGAGAATCAATCCTACTACTTCTAGCCCTGCGGTTTCCACACTTGAAGAAAAAAAACTAGGGCGTATCGCTCAAATTATTGGCCCAGTACTGGATGTCGTTTTTCCCCCGGGCAAAATGCCTAATATTTATAACGCTTTGGTAGTTAAGGGTCGAGATACTGTCGGTCAACAAATTAATGTGACTTGCGAGGTACAACAATTATTAGGAAATAATCGAGTTAGAGCTGTAGCTATGAGTGCTACAGATGGGCTGATGAGAGGAATGGAAGTGATTGACACGGGAGCTCCTCTAAGTGTTCCAGTCGGCGGAGCTACTCTCGGGCGAATCTTCAACGTTCTTGGAGAGCCTGTTGATAATTTAGGTCCTGTAGATACTCGCACAACATCTCCTATTCATAGATCTGCGCCTGCCTTTATACAGTTAGATACGAAATTATCAATCTTTGAAACAGGTATTAAGGTGGTAGATCTTTTAGCTCCTTATCGCCGTGGAGGAAAAATCGGACTATTTGGGGGAGCTGGAGTAGGTAAAACAGTACTCATCATGGAATTGATCAACAACATTGCCAAAGCTCATGGAGGCGTATCCGTATTTGGCGGAGTAGGAGAACGTACTCGTGAAGGAAATGATCTTTACATGGAAATGAAAGAATCCGGAGTAATTAATGAAAAAAATCTTGCAGAATCAAAAGTAGCTTTAGTCTATGGTCAAATGAATGAACCGCCGGGAGCTCGTATGAGAGTTGGTTTGACTGCCCTAACTATGGCAGAATATTTCCGGGATGTTAATGAACAAGATGTGCTTCTATTCATCGACAATATCTTTCGTTTTGTCCAAGCAGGATCAGAAGTATCCGCATTATTAGGGAGAATGCCTTCTGCAGTGGGTTATCAACCTACCCTTAGTACAGAAATGGGTTCTTTGCAAGAAAGAATTACTTCTACCAAAGAGGGATCTATAACTTCGATCCAAGCAGTTTATGTACCTGCGGACGATTTGACCGACCCTGCTCCTGCCACTACATTTGCACATTTAGATGCTACTACCGTACTATCAAGAGGATTAGCTGCCAAGGGTATTTATCCAGCAGTAGATCCTTTAGATTCAACGTCAACTATGTTACAACCTCGGATCGTTGGCGAGGAACATTATGAAACTGCGCAAAGAGTTAAGCAAACTTCACAACGTTACAAAGAACTTCAGGACATTATAGCTATTCTTGGGTTGGATGAATTATCCGAGGAGGATCGTTTAACTGTAGCAAGAGCACGAAAAATTGAGCGTTTCTTATCACAACCCTTCTTCGTGGCAGAAGTATTTACTGGTTCTCCAGGAAAATATGTTGGTCTTGCAGAAACAATTAGGGGGTTTCAACTGATCCTTTCCGGAGAATTAGATGGTCTGCCCGAGCAGGCTTTTTATTTGGTGGGTAACATCGATGAAGCTACCGCGAAAGCTATGAACTTAGAAGTGGAGAGCAATTTGAAGAAATGACCTTAAATCTTTGTGTACTGACTCCTAATCGAATTATTTGGGATTCAGAAGTGAAAGAAATCATTTTATCTACAAATAGTGGCCAAATTGGTGTATTACCAAACCACGCCCCTATTGCCACGGCTGTAGATATAGGTCTTTTGAGAATACGCCTCAACGACCAATGGTTAACGGTGGCTCTGATGGGTGGTTTTGCTAGAATAGGGAATAATGAGATCACCATTTTAGGAAATGATGCGGAGATGAGTACTGACATTGATCCGCAAGAAGCTCAACAAGCTCTTAAAATAGCTGAAGCTAACTTGAGTAGAGCTGAGGGTAAGAGACAAGTGATTGAAGCGAATCTAGCTCTCAGACGAGCTAGGACACGAGTAGAGGCTGTCAATGTTATTTCCTACTAGTCAATACATCAAAATAATCAAAAGAAGTTTTTTAGAAGTTCTTTATTATACACCACATTTAGATTCTGCCAATTGAAGACAATCAAGTCTAATCTGATACAACGAAAAAAAGAGGATGGGTAGAAAAACTTATTAGATACCGGAGTCAATGCAATGGTATCTAATAAGTTCTACCTACTATTGGATTTGAACCAATGACTCCTGCCGTATGAAAGCAATACTCTAACCACTGAGTTAAGTAGGTAATTTATCACCGCAAAAGAAGACCCATCACCTCGGGGATTATAGATAGAATATTATTTCTAAGCAATACCAATCTGTTAACAGTAAACGGATCAAAGAGTTATCATGTGGGATTAGGGAATATCCATCTTGACAAGAAATTATCTATATGTTAAGATATCTATGACAAGGGCTATAGCTCAGTTAGGTAGAGCACCTCGTTTACACGTGCGCCAATGCTTTTCAAGGGAGCTTATTATGCAATGAACATAGTTGATCTTATTGAAAAATCAATGTCTTACTCCATAGATTCGAGAGAACAATAGCCTGACAAATATTTGGTTCGGTCCGATTTTGGTGCGAATTTAGGTGCCAAATCAAATAGAACCCGTCATTGATTTGATAGTTGATAAGGTAAATACCCAGCCCATTCAATGCTAGGCATAATGAGTATAAGGGCTTCAAAAAAACCTCCTTTCATCCTATGAACTTTAAGGTGTATGAAGTCTCATATTCGACTCTTGCAGCGGAACGATAGAGACTCCCATTTAACTTAGGTTGATCTAAGCCGAAGGCAGACCTAAGTCAAGGTAACCCTTCTTTGAAACACTTTGGTATTGCTACTAGATCTGAATACAAATAATGAATCAGAGCACATGGAGCCAGCTCATTATCTTCCTGTAAAGAAAAAATATGGTGGACTAACTGATCTTTACATCAGTTGATGAAAGAGCCCAATGCAACAAACAAAATGCATGTTGGGTCTTTGAAACAGTTCGAATCATTTCGATAATAATCAGTTTGATCTGTTTTACCGAGAAGGTCTACGGTTCGAGTCCGTATAGCCCTAATACATTCTATTTGTCTATTTTTGTATAGACATTCTATTTTTGTTTAGTATAGTTTTCATTTCCTCATTAGTACTTGTTTATAGACTGGACAGACCAGACCATTGGTTGTTTCATAGAAATGAAATGAAAGCATTACCACATATTCATGTAAATACATAGGTACCTTAAAATAAAAACAATAATTCATTCCAATGGATCTAATCAGATCAGTATATGTCAAATCTAGGACAAGAAAAAGAAAGAAAACATAATCGTTCGATGCATTAGATTGTGTTTACGTATCGTATTCGTATTTGTATAAAATCGATAGAAATAACGACGATCCTTTACCTGGATTTTAATGAAAAGAATACTTAGAATATGTTAGAAATCCCTAGACATTTTTTACCCCCCAAAAATTATCGGTTTTGATAATAACTATGTTATGTTTGATATTATTTTTTGATAATATTTCATTATCTTATTTCATTTTATTATTTATACATTACATAAATTATATATTTACTTGTATTTTATATTTAGAAATATAAAATACAAGTAAATATAAGGAAATATCAAGAAAAAAACAAAAACATAGTATTACGTTTCAGAATTATGAAACATAGTTATAGTATTACTATTCATTAGAATATATTAGTAATAGAATATTCTATTAGGTTAGATTAGTATATTTTAGTATTTAATTAAATTACTTTTATTATTTAGAATTTGATTATTTAATATTTTTTAATCTTATATCTATTTTTTTATATAGAATAGAGAAATATAGAGAATAGAGAAAGCGAGACAAAGTGAGAGAGTTTTGTTTGTGTAAGAACGCCTTATTTCTACACCATATCTAAATAGAATCGAAATCAAAAATGGAATCCCGATTCCGTTGGATGAATCTCTAAACAAGACATGCCACGCAGCAAACAAACTCTGAACTATACACGTTGATTTGATTAAAATAAATTCTTGTTTCACTTAGGAAAACAAGTTATGGATGAATTGACAATGTCAACTCGAATAATTAAGCATATTCCACATTAATAGGAGTACATTTATGTTTCTGCTTCACGAATATGATATTTTATGGGCATTTCTAATAATATCAAGCGTTATTCCTATCTTGGCATTTGTAATTTCAGGAGTTTTAGCCCCGGTTAGTAAAGGACCAGAGAAGCTCTCTAGTTATGAATCGGGCATAGAACCTATGGGGGACGCTTGGTTACAATTCCGAATCCGCTATTACATGTTTGCTCTAGTTTTTGTTGTTTTTGATGTTGAAACGGTCTTTCTTTATCCATGGGCAATGAGTTTCGATGTATTGGGTGTATCTGTATTTATCGAAGCTTTAATTTTCGTGCTTATCCCAATTGTGGGTTCAGTTTATGCATGGCGAAAAGGAGCGTTGGAATGGTCTTAACTGAGTATTCAGACAATAAAAAAAAAAAGGAAGAAAAAAATTACATTGAGACAGTTATGAATTTGATTGAGTTTCCGTTACTTGACCAAACAACCCCCAATTCAGTTATTTCAACTACATCGAATGATCTTTCGAATTGGTCAAGACTCTCCAGTTTATGGCCGCTTCTATATGGTACCAGTTGCTGTTTCATTGAATTTGCTTCATTAATAGGCTCGCGATTCGACTTTGATCGTTATGGGTTGGTACCAAGATCAAGTCCTAGGCAAGCGGACCTAATTTTAACAGCCGGCACAGTCACAATGAAAATGGCTCCCTCTTTAGTGAGATTATATGAGCAAATGCCTGAACCAAAATACGTCATTGCTATGGGAGCCTGTACTATTACAGGAGGGATGTTCAGTACTGATTCT